TCCGATTAATGCGTAAATCACACTACTTTATTCAATCATTCGAAAAAATAGACATAGATATTTTGCTATGTACCATTACCATTTCTAAGATAAATACACAACTTTTCTTTGAATCAACAAAAAAGATCTTTAATAAACCCATTTACAACAATGAAATAAATAAAGAACAAGAAGGAATTGATGAAACAAATCAAAATACAATGAATTTTATTTTGACTATAAAAAAATTGTTTTCAAATACTGATAATACTAAGAATAGCAATCAAAATTCCAATACTTATTGGAACTTATCTTCCCTGTCCCAAGCATATGTTTTTTACAAAATATCACAAAATCAATTACTTAATAAGTCTCAATTGAGACCTGTACTTCAATATCAAGGGAGCTATCCTTTTTTTAAGGATAATTTAAAAAACTATTTTATGATCCACGGAATATTTAATTCTAAATCAAGACATAAAAAAATTCATACATATGTAATGAACGAATGGAAAAATTGGTTAAAAGTTTCTTATCAATACGATTTATCTCAAAAAAAAAGGTCTCGATTAGTACCTAAAGAATACCGAAATAGAATAAATAAACATTGTATGATTAAAAACAAGGAATCAAACCAATTGTATTTATATAAAAAATATCAATTCATTTATTCCATGAAAAAAAATGACTATGCAGTAAATTCATTTATGAGTCAAAAAAACAAATGGAAAAAACATTACAGATATGATCTTTTATCTTATAACTACATAAGCCTCTCTAATTTATACACTTCTGAATCAACATTAGAAAGAAACGGGGACCAAGAAATTCCATATCATTTCAATACATTGAAACCTGAATTATTTTATGTATTAGTAAGTATACCGAGTAATGATTATCTAGAAAAAGGAAAGATGATCTGGAAAAAGGATATCTTATGGATAGGAATACAAATTTTGATAGACATTGTAGAATTCTTCATCTTTGTTTTAGAAAGAATATTGAGATCTAATGCACATATTGGCATCAAGATTCAGAAAAAGACTAAGACTGAAATGAAAAATGGAAAAAAAAGGAAAAAAAAAGATCTTTTTTTTTCATTCCCATGCAATCAAAAAAGGTTCTATCATACGGCATCAAATCATGATACTATATCCAATCTAGAAACTTGGTTCTTCCCAGAATTTGTGCTACTTTTTGTGATGAATAAAAAAAAAAAAAAAAAACATTTAACAATAAATCAAAAAAAAAAAAAAAAAAAAAAAAAAGATCTTGAATTAGGAAATTCCAAGGTTGAAGAAGATTACGCAAGATTCAAACTAAAAAAGGATATAAAACAATATAAGAGCAAGAATGAAACGGAACTGGATTTTTTTTTGAAAAAATATTTCCTTTTTCAACTAAGATGGGCTGATCCCTTGAATAATAAAATAATGAAAAATATCAGGGTATATTGTCTCCTACTTAGACTGATAAATCCAAAGGATATTGCTATATCTTCGATTCAAAGAGGTGAAATAAATCTAGATGAAATGCTGATTCAAAAGGACCTAGTTCTTGCAGAATTGATAAGAAAGGGAATATTTATTATTGAACCAATTTGTCTATCTATACGAAGGAACGGAAAATCTATTATATATCAAACTATGGATATTTCATTGGTTGATAATAAGAAACACCAAACAAATCCAAAATACACAAAAAAAAGATATATTGATAAAAAGGAGGTTGAAAAATCCATTGCACGACACAGCAACATATTTTTGAGTGGAGACAAAAATCATTATGATTTACTTATTCCTGAAAATATTCTATCTCCCAGACGTCGTAGAGAATTTCGAATTCGAATTTGTTTCAATTTGCCAAATTTTAATGTTGTGGATAGAAGTCCAAGATTTTGCAACGAAAACAAAATAAGAAAATGTGGGAAATTTTTCAATGAGAACAAACATATTAATACAGATAGAAAAAATCTCATTAAATTCAAATTGTTTCTTTGGCCCAATTATCGATTAGAAGATGTAGCTTGTATGAATCGCTATTGGTTTGATACCAATAATGGCAGTCGTTTTAGTATGTCAAGAATACATATGTATTCACAATTCAGAATGAATTCAATCCCAATGAAAAATGAAAAAAATTTATAGTGGATTAATGTATTAGGTAGATAAAAGCCGAAACATATACACTGTGTAATATTCTAATACATAATGCTAATTTCATAGTGTATCAATTTTCAGGAACAAGTAAATCATAATGATTTTTAAAAATAAATTGTTCTAGTTCCTGAATACATATATGTTTTGTATATTTGGATCAAATATACAAAACATAAACCACATAAATAAAAAAAAAAGTAGTATATGAATAAAATACAATTTTGATGTATACTAGATAAAAATAACTGGCCTAAGAAATATTATTATTTTTCCCGATCGGTAAAATTCAAAGAAAAGAAAAATAGAAACTTTAATTTATGGTCAAAAAATCATTGATCTCAGTTATTACACAAGAAGAAAAAGAAGAAAAGAGTGGGTCTGTTGAATTTCAAGTATTCCATTTCACCAATAAGATACGGAGACTTACTTCACATTTACAATTGCACAAAAGAGATTTTTTATCGCAAAGGGGTCTACGAATAATTCTGGGAAAACGTCAACGATTATTGACTTATTTGTCAAAGAAAAATAAAATGCGTTATAAGAAATTAATAGATCAGTTAGATATTCGGGAACCAAAAACTCGTTAATTAAATTTGAATTTCTTCTTTGAGTTTCCTTTTACCATTTGACAAAAGAGATTTTTTATCGCAAAGGGGTCTACGAAGAATTCTGGGAAAACGTCAACGATTATTGACTTCTTTGTCAAAGAAAAAAAAAGATGACTGTACCGGCTACAAAAAAAAATTTGAGAATAGTCAATATGGGGCCTCACCACCCATCAATGCATGGTGTTCTTCGGCTGATCGTTACTCTGGATGGTGAAGATGTTATTGACTGTGAACCTATATTGGGCTATTTACACAGAGGGATGGAAAAAATAGCGGAGAACCGAACAATTAGACAATATTTGCCTTATGTAACACGTTGGGATTATTTAGCTACTATGTTCACAGAAGCAATAACAGTAAATGCACCAGAACGCTTGGAAAGTGTTCAAGTGCCTAAAAGGGCAAGTTCTATCAGAGTTCTTATGCTGGAGCTGAGCCGTATAGTTGTTATGGCTTGGCCCTTTTATGGCCGATATTGGGACTCCCTTTTTCTAGATTTTCAGAGAAAGGGAATTCATATATGATCTATTCGAAGCCGCCACAGGTATGCGGATGATGCATAATTCTTTCCGCATCGGAGGAGTAGCTGCGGATTGACCTTATGGCTGGATAGAGAAATTGATTTCTGTGATTCTTTTTTCACAGAAGTTGTTGAGTATCAAAAACTCATTACGCGAAATCCCATTTTTTTTGAACGAGTTGAAGGAGTGGGCATTCTTGGTGGGGAGGAGACAAGAAATTGGGGTTTCTCAGGACCAAGCTTCTGGAATCCAATGGGATCTTCGTAAAGTTGATCGCTATGAGTGTGACAAGAAATTTGATTGGGAAGTCAAATGGCAAAAAGAAGGCGATACATTAGCTTATTATTTAGTCAGAATCGGTGAAATGCAAGAATCCATAAAAATCATTCAACAGGCTCTAGAAGGAATTCCTGGAGGACCTTATGATAATTTAGAAAACCGGCGTTTTCATAGGACAAAGAATTCCGAATGGAAGAATTTGGAATCTAGATTTCTTACTAAAAAACTTTCACCTTGTTCAAACAAGAACTTTATGTAAGGGTAGAGGCCCCAAAAGGAGAATTAGGAATTTCTTTCATAGGAGATAGTAGTGTTTTCCCCTGGAGATGGAAAATTCGTCCACCCGGTTTCATCAATTTGCAAATTCTTCCCCAGCTAGTTCAAAGAATGAAATTGGTTGATATCATGACGATACTAGGTAGTATAGATATCATTATGGGAGAAGTTGATCGTTGAAATGAGAATTGATACGACAGAAGTACAAACTATGAATTCTTTTTCTAGATTAGAATCCTTAAAAGAAGTCTATGGACTCATATGGATTTTTGTCCCCATTTTCACCCTTGTCTTAGGAATCACAATGGGGGTCTTAGTCATTGTGTGGTTAGAAAGAAAAATATCTGCAGCAATACAACAACGTATTGGACCTGAATATGCTGGCCCATTTTTTGATTCTTCAAGCTGGGACCAAACTACTTTTGAAGGAGAATCTTCTCCCATCTAGAGGTAATATTCGTTTCTTTAGGGTCGGACCTTCTATAGGGTTTCTATCAATTCTACTCAGTTCTTTAGTAATTCCTTTTGGATATCACCTTGTTTTAGCTGATCTCAGTATAGGTGTTTTTTTATGGATTGCCTTTTCAAGTATTGTCCCCATTGGTCTTCTTATGTGGAGATATGGATCAAATAAGAAGTCTTCCTTTTCAGGCGGTCTACGAGCTGCAGCTCAATCGATTAGTTATGAAATACCATTCACTCTATGTGTGTTAGCAATATCTGATTCGTTGGAACATGAACTTTTCTTTTCTAGAAAAGAGAAAATCAATGAATTTCAATACAAGAAAATAGAAATCTAATGAAATATGTAAATATGAATAGGAAAGAAAAAAAAAGATTTTTTTTTCATTTCTTTCTTTCATTTAGAAACTTTAGACTTTCTAAAGTAAGTGAAGATAAATAAATTGAATGTCTTGAATAAATATCTTCATCTTTTTTATGAAACATTTCAGTTCGATGAGTGAAACCAGATAGTTAGATGAGTGAAACAAAACTGCTCCTCAATTTGCAGTAAAACAAGAAAAATATCATTCCCTAGGTACAAGAAGAAAATGGAAGTAAACATAAGTTGTTTACCCCAAATTCTTTTCTTAGTCGTCATATCTTGAAGCGGATGCAAAAGATCAACTGTATTTCTTACTAGACTGGGGATCAATCAAAAAGAAGTGGGCAGTTAGGAACACCAAAGTACGCAAAGGATGAGTAATGGAAATAATGTAAGGTATCAAAAAAAGGGATTTTTGCATAAAACGAATCATAATAAGGGCTTGGAGTTGGTAGAAATGATCAAGTTACGATTCCGATCTAGAGTATGCTACTATTTGCTGATGAAATAAATAATGATTAAGATGCAATCAAGAATTTTATTGGAGCTATCTAAAAAAAATCTTTTTTTAGTTTTGAGAAAGAAGAAAAGGAACAAGACAAATAGAATGCAATATGATAATATAATAAAAAAAGAAAAAAGAATAAAACGGGAATAATAAGAAAATCTTTCTTTCTTGATACATATGCATATGGAAATTCTTATCATGATTCATTAACTAATGTCTAAATCTTTCTATTTATGAATATAACCAGTATTTTATTGAAGGCTTAAGTTATTGCTGAACAAAAAGAATTTTTGATTCTATTCATTAGAATATTCTTATTATAAGGGATGAGATCCATTCGGAAGTGCTTTTTCTTATTCTAGCAGACAGAATTTTATTGGTCGAATTGAGGACTCTCCAACATCCAGTTTATCTTTACATTGTATTTACCTAGGGTCCAAGGAGAGCAAGAATACTAAACTAGTCCTTACCTTACATTTCTTTGTGGCCATAAAGGAGCCTTATGAAGCTTAGGTTTCATATACGGTTTTGGAATACGGGGGGGGAGCAGTGATGTTATCATCGACTAGAATTATCTAACAGTTCAAGTACAGTTGATATAATTGAGGCACAGTCCAAATATGGTTTTGGGGGATGGAATCTGTGGCGTCAGCCCATAGGATTTCTAGTTTTTCTAATATCTTCTCTAGCAGAATGTGAAAGATTACCTTTTGATTTACCAGAAGCAGAGGAGGAATTAGTAGCAGGTTATCAAACCGAATATTCAGGTATAAAATACGGATTCTTTTATCTTGCTTCTTACCTAAATCTATTAGTTTCTTCATTATTTGTAACAGTTCTTTATTTAGGTGGGTGGAATTTTTCTATTCCGTACATATCTCTTACTGAACTTTTTGGAATAAATAAAATGTTTAGAGTCTTTGTAATAGCAATTAGTATCTTTATTACATTAGCTAAAGCTTATTTGTTTCTGTTCATTCCTATCACAACAAGACGGACTTTACCTAGGATGAGAATGGATCAATTATTAAATCTTGGATGGAAATTTCTTTTACCTATTTCTCTAGGTAATCTATTATTGACAACTTCTTTTCAACTTGTTTCACTATAAAGTAGAAATAAAAATAAGAAATTAAGAGAAAACAATAATGAATATTCTATATTTCTAACTTATCTCACCCAAGAAACATAAACATCAATCTTATTGATGGATATCTAAAATATGTTACCTATGATTACTGGGTTCATGAATTATGGCAAACAAACAATACGAGCCGCAAGGTACATTGGACAAAGTTTCATAATTACCTTATCCCATACAAATCGTTTACCTGTAACTATTCAATATCCTTATGAAAAATCAATCACATCAGAGCGTTTTCGTGGTCGAATCCACTTTGAATTTGATAAATGTATTGCTTGTGAAGTATGTGTCCGCGTATGTCCAATAGACCTTCCTATTGTTGATTGGAAATTGGAAAAAGATATTAAGAAAAAACAACTGCTTCATTATAGTATTGATTTTGGTGTCTGTATATTTTGCGGTAACTGTGTCGAGTATTGTCCAACAAACTGTTTATCAATGACTGAAGAATATGAACTTTCCACTTATGATCGTCACGAATTGAATTATAATCAAATTTCTTTAGGTCGGTTACCAGTTTCAATAATTGGAGATTATACAATTCAAACAGTTATGGATTCAACAAATCAAATGAAAAAATAAAAACCCCTTCCTTGGTTCAAGAACGATTACCAATTACTAAGCTTTGGTTTAGAATAAATTAGAATAAAGTAGGATTAGCCAAAGAATTTTATTTTATCTATCTAATGATATCCATTTTTTTTTTCATTCTTTTTCATTCAATTAGAAAGGTCTCATATAAAAAAATAGTTCCTTTACTGAATCCTTAGTAAGGTCATGAAATATTTTGACTTATTTATTTATCTTTTATTTCAGAATGGATTTACCTGGACCAATACATGATATTCTTGTAGTATTTCTGGGATCAGTTATTATATTAGGAGGTCTGGGAGTAGTATTACTTACCAATCCCATTGATTCTGCCTTTTCATTGGGATTGGTTCTCGTTTGTATATCCTTATTCTATATTTCATTGAATTCCTATTTTGTAGCTGCCGCGCAGTTCCTTATTTATGTGGGAGCCATAAATGTATTAATCATATTTGCTGTGATGTTCATGAACGATTCAGAATATTCCAATGATTCCTATTTGTGGACCATTGGAGATAGAATCACTTCATTGGTTTGTACAAGTATTTTTTTTTCATTAATGACTACTATCCCAAATACGTCATGGTACGGAATTTTTCGGACTACAAGATCAAATCAGATTATAGAAAAGGACTTAAGAAGTAACGTTCAACAAATTGGGATTCATTTATCCACAGATTTTTATCTTCCTTTTGAACTCATTTCTATAATTCTTTTAGTTTCTTTGATAGGTGCAATTACTATGGCTCGTCAATAATCTAATATCAATAATCTAGTCTAATAAGAACTTCATTCTTGAAATTTCAAGAATGAAAATGGATTGAATCTCAATATACTGTGAATATCTTCTTTTGTTCTGTAATTCTTCTATTCTAGTCAACTGAATCGGTTTAATTTTTGTTCTCATATTGAAATGAATTGAGATAGATGAGGAATTTATCAATGATGTTAGAACATGTACTTTGTCTAAGTGTTTATTTATTTTCTATCGGTATCTATGGACTGATCACAAGCCGAAGCATGGTTAGAGCACTTATGTGTCTTGAGCTTATACTGAATTCGGTGAATATAAATCTCGTCACATTTTCCGATATATTTGATAGTCGACAATTAAAAGGAGAAATTTTTGCAATCTTTGTTATAGCCATTGCAGCTGCTGAAGCAGCTATTGGGCTAGTTATTGTTTCGTCGATCCATCGTAACAGAAAATCAACTCGTATCAATCAATCGAATTTGCTGAATAATTAGTCATAATTCTTCTATTTTCCCATATAAAGAAAAACATAAGACTTTTAAAATATTCTAAAAATATTCTATTGAATTCTATTCATATTATTTTCTTATTTATTTTCTTATATTTTTTCATATAGATTTATGATTTATTTATGATTTAGAGTTACTAACCTATTCTATCACTAACCTAATAACAAATGTATTCATTTAGATCCGAAGAGAGTCATAAAAGAAAAGAAAGATTAGATTTCTATATCTATATAGATATATAGTAAAATTAAGTAAAATTAACATGAATTGAATTTGTAAACTCCTATTTTCATATTTAATGGTTATTGAAATGGAAATCAAAGTATCTTGGCCCTTTATTTTATCATAAACAGATTAAAAAATAGATTAATTCTTAAGATTTTTATAAATCATTGATTCGTCTGGTGTCTACAATAAAAATATATGATTTATTTCATTTTCTTATTTTACCAGATTGAAAATCTTTTGTGTTCAAAATTGGAATTTATAGACCCAATGTCACATTCAGTAAAGATTTATGATACATGTATAGGATGTACCCAATGTGTTCGAGCTTGTCCCACGGATGTATTGGAAATGATACCTTGGGACGGATGTAAAGCTAAGCAAATTGCTTCTGCCCCAAGAACCGAGGATTGTGTAGGTTGTAAAAGATGTGAATCCGCTTGTCCAACGGATTTTTTGAGTGTCCGTGTTTATTTATGGCATGAAACAACTCGCAGCATGGGTCTTTCCTATTGATATTTGACAAAAAACTCCACTTGAATCAGTTGATTCCTCTTTACTGACAAAAGCCCGTGCTCGAGAAAAGAAAATATATTATTCTTCTCCCGAGCACGGGCTTTTCTGGTCTAATTTTATCTTGTCTTTATCACGAGTTATTTTCCTTGGTTAACAATACTTCTTGTTTTGCCCATATTCGCGGGTTCTTCAATTGTCTTTTTCCCTCATAGGGGAAATAAGGTGTATAGGTGGTACACTATATGTATATGTATACTAGAGCTCCTTCTAATGAACTATGTATTTTGTTATCATTTCAAATTGGACGATCCATTAACCCAATTGAAGGAGGATTTGAAATGGATCAATCTTTTTGATTTTCACTGGAGACTGGGAATCGATGGACTTTCCATAGGACCCATTTTACTGACAGGATTTATCACTACTTTAGCTACTTTAGCAGCTTGGCCAGTTACTTGAAATCCGCGATTTTTCTATTTCTTGATGTTAGCAATGTATAGTGGCCAAATAGGATCATTTTCTTCTCGAGACCTTTTACTTTTTTTCATCATGTGGGAATTAGAATTAATTCCTGTTTATTTACTTTTATCCATGAGGGGAGGAAAAAAACGCCTGTACTCGGCTACAAAGTTGATTTTTTGCACTGCCGGAGGTTCCATTTTTCTCTTAATAGGAGTTCTAGGTATAGGTTTATATGGTTCCAATGAACCAACATTAGATTTAGAAAAATTAGCTAATAAATCGTATCCTGCAGCATTATAAATAATACTATATTTTAAATAATACTATATTTTGGTTTTCTTATTGCTTATGCTGTCAAATCGCCGATGATACCCCTACATACATGGTTACCAGATACCCACGGAGAAGCACATTACAGTACATGTATGCTTTTAGCTGGAATCTTATTAAAGATGGGAGCATATGGATTGATTCGGATCAATATGGAATTATTAGCTCACGCTCATTCTAGATTATCTCCCTGGTTGGTGATAGTAGGAACAATACAAATCATTTATGCAGCTTCAACCTCTCTTGGTCAACGCAATTTAAAAAAACGTGTTGCTTATTCTTCCGTATCTCACATGGGTTTCCTAATTAT